GAAAAAGAAAAGGGATTTCTTGCTCTAGATATGCTCGAAAAAAGGACCAGATTATGCAATGATGAAAACGAACAAAAATACTTGCCCAAAACGTATGACCCCTTTTTGAGGGGACCATATCGTGGAACAATAAAAAAATTCTATTCACATATGATCATGAATGATTTAATCACTTCTACAGATACGGAGGATTCCATAGAAATCAATTGGATAAATAAGATTTATGGGCTACTTCCTAATAATTCTAATTATTCCAGAAAATTTGAACATCAAAAGAATCCGCCTGATAGGGAATCATTACTGAATTATATTGGTAATTCCTTAACCTCAATCAAAGAATTTCCTTTTGAGCCTGCACCCATTTTGCATTTTAAAAAATATTCTTTATTGAGAGAGCAAACAAGAATTGATTTTGAAAATCAAACAAAAGCTTTAAAATGGGTATTCGATGTAATTACAACTGATCCAAACGATCAAACAATAATTAGAAATAAATCTATTGGAATAGAAGAAATCCATAAAAGGGTTCCTCGGTGGTCATACAAATTAACTGATGATTTGGAAGAACAGGAGGAAGAAAATGAGGAAGAATCTAAGGAAGATCATGAAATTCGTTCAAGAAAAGCCAAACGCGTAGTAATTTATACTGATAACAATCAGAATACCAACCCTATTACAACTACAAATAATACTAATAATAGTGATCAAGCAGAAGAGGTGGCTTTGATACGTTACTCGCAACAATCGGATTTTCGTCGGGATATAATCAAAGGATCCATGCGTGCTCAAAGACGTAAAACGGTTATTTGGGAAATGTTTCAAGCAAATGTGCATTCTCCGCTTTTTTTGGATCGAATAGACAAAACATTTTTTTTTTCTTCTTTTTATATCTCTGAAATGATGAATCTCATTTTTAGGAATTTGGTGGGGAGAGAACCAGAATTGATGGGGAGAGAACCAGAATTGATGGGGAGAGAACCAGAATTGATGGGGAGAGAACCAGAATTGAAAATTTCACATTTTGATTTTGAGGAGGAAGAGACAAGGGAAAAAGAGAAAAAAATCGAAGAAAAAAAAGAGGAAAATGAACGTATAGTAATATCAGAAACTTGGGATAGCATTATATTTGCTCAAACAATAAGAGGTTTGATGTTAGTAACCCAATCTTTTCTTAGAAAATACATTGTATTGCCTTCATTGATAATTGCTAAAAATATTGGCCGTATGTTATTATTCCAATTCCCCGAATGGTATGAGGATTTGAAGGAGTGGAATAGAGAAATGCATGTTAAATGCACTTATAATGGTGTTCAATTATCAGAAACAGAATTTCCCAAAGATTGGTTAGCAGACGGTATTCAGATAAAGATTCTATTTCCTTTCTGTTTGAAACCTTGGCGAAGATCTAAAATACGATCTCATCCTAGGGATCAAATAAAAAAAAAAGGAAAAAAAGACAATTTTTGTTTTTTAACGGTTTGGGGAATGGAAGCGGAATTCCCTTTTGGGAATCCCCGAAAACGACCTTCCTTTTTTGAACCCATTTATAAAGAACTCCAAAAAAAAGTTAGAAAAGTTAAAAAGGATTTCTTTCTACTTCTAAAAGTTTCAAAAGAAAAAACAAGATGGATCATTAAAATACTTCTAGTTCTAAAACGAATAATGAAGGAAATTCCAAAAGTAAACCCAATATTCTTATTTGAATTGAGCAAGGTGAAAGTATATGAAACGGCTGAAAATGGAAAAGATTCCGAAATAAATAATAAGATTATTCACAAATCAACCATTCAAATCCAATCCATGAATTGGACAAATTATTCACTCATAGAAAAAAAGATGAAAGATCTTTCTGATAGAACAATCACAATCAGGAATCAAATAGAACGAATCACAAAAGACAAGAAAAAAATAATTCTAACTTGTGCTGATAAAAGATCAAAATCACAGAAACATATTTGGCAGATATTCCAAAGAATAAATATACGATTAATACGTAAATCACATTATTTTATGAAATCTCTGATTGAAAATATATATATAGATATCTTGCTATGTATGATTACCATTCACAGGATCTATTTCCAACTTTTCTTTGAATCAACAAAAAAAATAATCAATAAATCTGTTTACAACGATCAAACAAATCAGGAAGGAATTGATGAAAGAGATCAAAATACAATGAACTTTTTTTCCACTATAAAAAAGTCCTTTTCGAATACTAATATTAGTAATAGTACAAAAATGTATTATGACTTATCCTCCTTGTCCCAAGCATATGTATTTTACAAATTATCACAAACCCAATTACTTAACAAGTATCAATTGAAATCTCTACTTCAATATCAGGGGACTTATCCTTTTATTAAGGATAAAATCAAGGATTATTGTATGACACGAGGAATATTTGATTACAATTCAAGACATAAGAAAATTCATAAGTCTGGAATGATTGAATGGAAAAACTGGTTAAAGGGGCATTATCAATACAATTTATCTAAAACCAAATGGTCGCGGTTAGTACCGCAAAAATGGCGAAATAGAATCAATCAACGTTATAGGATTCAAAATAAGGACTCAATTAAAGCGGATTCATATAAAAAAGAAAAAGACCAATTAATTCATTACGTGAAACAAAATTACTATGCAGCGGATTCATTGACAAATCAAAAAGAAAAATGGAAAAAACACTACAGATATGATCTTTTATCACATAAATATATGAACTATGGGAATAAGGAGGATTTTGATATTTATGGGTCAAGATTACAAGTAAACGGGGTTCACAAAATTCCATATAATTTCAATAAACCAAAATCCGAATCATTTTATGTATTGGTAAGTACAGCTATTAGTGATTATCTAGAAGAAGGATATATTATTGATACGCATAAAAATCTAGATAGAAAATATTTTGATTGTCGAATTCTCCACTTTTGTCTTAGAAAAAATATCAATATTGAGACCTGGACCAATACACATATCGGTACCAAAATTGATAAAAATACTAAGACTGAAAAAAAAATCAACAACAAATTGAAAAAAAAAGATATTTTTTCTCTTACGATTCATCAAGAAATCAACCCATCCAATCAAAAAAGTATTTTTTTTAATTGGATGGGAATGAATCAAGAAAGAGTTTATCATACCATATCAAATCTAGAATCTTGGTTCTTCCCAGAATTTGTCTTACTTTTTGATGCATATAAGATTAAACCATGGATTATACCAATCAAATTACTTCTTTTTGACTTTTATTTTTATAAAAATAAAAGTCAAAATAAAAACATCAATATAAATAGAAAAAATAATCTTCAGATGATATCTCATCAAAAAAAATATCTTAAATTAGAAAATTCCAACCAACAAAAAAATGAGCAACAGGACCAAGTAAATCTTGTATCAGATCTACGAAAAGAAAACAAAAAAAAAGATATTGAAGAGAATTATGCGAGATCAGGCATTACCATTAAAAAAGGTAAGAAGAAAAAACAATCCAAGAAAAACAAGAAAGCAGAACTAGATTTCTTCCTGAAAAAATATTTCCTTTTTCAATTAAGATGGGATGACTCCTTGAACCAAAGAATGATCAATAATATCAAGGTATATTGTCTCTTACTTAGACTGATAAATCCAAAAGAAATTGCTATATCCTCGATTGAAAGAGGAGAGATGCATCTGGATGTAATGCTAATTCAGAAAGATCTAGCTCTTACAGAATTGATAAAAAAAGGAATATTAATTATCGAACCAATTCGTCTATCTATAAAAAGGGATGGAAAATTGATTATATATCAAACTATAAGTATTTCATTGGTCGAGAACAATAAACACCAAACTAATAGAAAATGCATAAAAAAAAGTTATATTGATAAGAGGAATTTGGATAAACCCATTGTACGATATGGGAATATGCTTGTGAATGGGGACACAAATTATTATGATTTCCTTGTTCCCGAAAATATTCTATCTCCTAGACGTCGCAGAGAATTGAGAATGTTAATTTGTTTCAATTCCCATAATTGGAATGTTACGGATAGAAATAGAAATCCATTATTTTGCAATGAAAACAACATAAGAAACTCTGGAAAATTTTTGGATGAGGACAAGCATCTTAATACGGATACAAATAAATTCATTAAATGCAAATTTGTTCTTTGGCCCAATTACCGATTAGAAGATTTAGCTTGTATGAATCGCTATTGGTTTGATACCAATAATGGCAGTCGTTTCAGTATGTCAAGGATACATATGTATCCACGATTTAGAATTATTTAATTTAATAGTATATTTCCTATATCATATATATATATATCTATATTCCGTGACATTTTCGGTATATGAAAGCCGAAAGATGTATGCATATGCTATGTTATATTTTGGTAAATGATACAGATTGAATGGTGTATCCATTCAATTGGATATAGGAATAAATAAATTAGGGGAATCCTTTTAGATAGAAATAAATTCTTTTCTTTCGTTAATGTGGAAACATATTATCCCTTTCTATCCAAATCAAATTTTCAATTTGATTTGGATAAAATAAAGAAGTAGTATATGAATAAATCCAAATTTTTGTGTGTGTGTACTAGATGTGTGTACTAGATTAAAATAACCGGCATAATTCTTTTTTTTTTTTTATTATTTTTCCTGATCGGAAAAATCCATGAAAAAGAAAGAAAAAGGATAGAAAAATTTTTTATGGTCAAAAATTCATTCATTTCCATTATTCCACAAGAAGAAAAAGAAGAAAACAAAGGTTCTGTTGAATTTCAAGTATTCAGTTTCACCAATAAGATACGGAGACTTACTTCACATTTGGAATTGCACAAAAAAGATTTTTTATCACAAAGGGGTCTACGAAAAATTCTAGGAAAACGTCAACGGTTGCTGGCTTATTTGTCAAAGAAAAATAGAGTACGTTATAAGAAATTAATTGGTCAGTTGGATATTCGAGAGCCAAAAACTCGTTAATTTAATCGTTTGAATTTTTTAGTAGTATTCAATTTTTTGTTTTGATGAGTCTCGTTTTGAGGAATTCATGGAATAATGAATTAAGGAAGAAAAGATATGACAGTACCGGTTACAAGAAAAGATCTCATGATAGTCAATATGGGGCCTCACCACCCATCAATGCATGGTGTTCTCCGACTAATCGTTACTCTCGATGGTGAAGATGTTATTGACTGTGAGCCCATATTGGGCTATTTACACAGAGGAATGGAAAAGATAGCGGAAAATAGAACAATTATACAATATCTACCTTATGTAACACGATGGGATTATTTAGCTACTATGTTCACAGAGGCAATAACCGTAAATGCGCCAGAACAATTGGAAAATGTTCAAGTACCTCAAAGAGCTAGCTATATCAGAGTAATTATGCTGGAATTGAGCCGTATAGCTTCTCATTTGTTATGGCTTGGACCTTTTATGGCGGATATCGGTGCACAGACTCCCTTTTTCTATATTTTCAGAGAAAGGGAATTGATATATGATCTATTCGAAGCCGCCACAGGTATGCGAATGATGCATAATTATTTCCGTATTGGAGGAGTAGCTGCTGATCTACCTTATGGATGGATAGATAAATGTTTGGATTTCTGCGATTATTCTTTAACAGGAGTTGTTGAATATCAAAAACTTATTACGTGGAATCCCATTTTTTTGGAACGAGTTGAAGGAGTGGGCATTATTGGTGGAGAAGAAGCTGTAAATTGGGGTTTATCAGGACCGATGTTACGAGCTTCTGGAATCCAATGGGATCTTCGTAAAGTTGATCATTATGAGTGTTACAATGAATTCGATTGGGAAGTCCAATGGCAAAAAGAAGGAGATTCATTAGCTCGTTATTTAGTACGAATCGGTGAAATGAAGGAATCCATAAAAATTATTCAACAGGCTCTAGAAGGAATTCCTGGAGGACCTTATGAAAATTTAGAAGTACGACGCTTTGATAGAGCAAAGAATTCCGAATGGAATGATTTTGAATATAGATTTATTAGTAAAAAACCTTCACCCAATTTAGAATTGTCGAAACAAGAACTTTATGTGAGAGTGGAAGCCCCAAAAGGAGAATTGGGAATTTATTTGATAGGAGATAATAGTGTTTTCCCCTGGAGATGGAAAATTCGTCCACCCGGTTTTATCAATTTGCAAATTCTTCCTCAGCTAGTTAAAAGAATGAAATTGGCTGATATCATGACGATATTGGGTAGTATAGATATCATTATGGGAGAAGTTGATCGTTGAAATGATAATTGATACGACAGAAGTACAAACTATCAATTCTTTTTCTACATCGGAATTTTTAAAAGAAGTGTATGGACTAATATGGATTGTACCCATTTTGACCCTTATATTGGGAATAACAATGGGGGTACTAGTAATTGTGTGGTTAGAAAGAGAAATATCTGCAGCGATACAACAACGTATTGGGCCTGAATATGCTGGCCCGTTGGGAATTCTTCAAGCTATAGCGGATGGGACTAAACTACTTTTTAAAGAGGACCTCCTCCCATCTCGAGGAGATATTCGTTTGTTTAGTGTGGGACCGTCTATAGCGGTTATATCAATTCTACTAAGTTATTTAGTAATTCCTTTTGGGTATCGTCTTGTTTTAGCCGATCTCAGTATAGGTGTTTTTTTATGGATCGCCATTTCTAGTATTGCTCCTATTGGGCTTCTTATGTCAGGATATGGATCGAATAATAAATATTCCTTTTTAGGTGGTCTACGAGCTGCTGCTCAATCTATTAGTTATGAAATACCATTAACTCTATGTGTGTTATCAATATCTCTACGTGTGATTCGTTGGAATATGAACTTTGAACCTCTCTTCTAGAAATAAAAGAAAAAAGAAAGAGGTTCAATGTATTGAATAGATGTTTTCATTTTTTTTTTATTCAGCATTCGGGTTGATGAGTTAAACCAGATAGTTATATGAGTGAAACTAAACAGCTTCCAAATTTGTAGTAAGAAGAAACAATCTCATTCCCTATGTACAAGAATAAAGTTGAAGTAAAAATAAGCAGTGTAAACTGCTTACCCCAAGATTAAGATTTTTTGATTAGTCATCATATCTTGAAGCGGGCGCAAACAAAAGATCAACTGTATGGAGTTTCTACTACTGTCTCATATGTATTACTATACCGGGGATCAATCAAAAGTCAGTGGACGGTTAGGAACACCAAGGTACACAAAGGATTAGTAATGGAGATAATGTAAGGTATCAAAAAAGAGGTATTTCTTCATAAAACGAATCATAATAAGGACTTGAAATTGGTAGAAATGATCAAGTAGTACTTCCCTACGATTCCGATCTAGAGTATGCTCCTATTCACTGGTTAAAGAAATGACTATCAAGAACGAATTAATTCTTTATTTTATTTTTGAGTATCCTCCTCTGAGACAGAAGAACAGGAAAAAAGAAATGGAATGCAGTAATTGAATGAATAATAAAAAAAGGGGATCCCTATTTATTCTTTTCTCTATCCATATTCATACATATCGAATTCTTATCACGATTCATGAACTAATGACTAATTCTTTTTATTTTGTATTGATTGATATAAGGAGTATTTTATTGAAATATTAAGTTATTACCGAACAAAGAGAAATTTTTATTGTAAAGGATGAGATCAATTCGGAAGCACTTTTTTTATTATTCTAGCAGACAGAATTCCATTGGTCTAATTTGGGACTTTCCGATGTATCTTTATTCTATCCATCCAAAGATGGTGATAATACCGAACCCGTCCTTACATTTTTTTTGTGGCCATCGAGGAGCCGTATGAAGCTGAGGTCTCACGTACGGTTTTGAAATAGCGATGGGAACAGTGATGTTATTATCGACTATGATTATCTAACAGTTCAAGTACAGTTGATATAGTTGAAGCACAGTCAAAATATGGTTTTTGGGGGTGGAATCTGTGGCGTCAGCCTATAGGATTTATTGTTTTTCTAATTTCTTCTCTAGCCGAATGTGAGAGATTGCCCTTTGATTTACCAGAAGCGGAGGAGGAATTAGTAGCAGGTTATCAAACCGAGTATTCGGGTATCAAATATGGTTTATTTTATCTTGCTTCTTACCTAAATTTATTAGTTTCTTCATTATTTGTAACAGTTCTTTACTTAGGTGGGTGGAATTTACCTATTCCGTATATATCCATTTCTGAGCTTTTCGGAATAAAAAAAATCGCCGGCATTTTTGGAATAACAATGGGTATCCTTATTACATTAACTAAAGCTTATTTGTTTCTCTTCATTTCTATCACAACAAGATGGACTTTACCTAGAATGAGAATGGACCAGTTATTAAATCTTGGATGGAAATTTCTTTTACCTATTTCTCTAGGTAATCTGTTATTAACAACTTCTTCCCAACTTGTTTCATTATAAATAAGAGAATACGATAACACTATTTTAGATTCATAATCTCTATCAAACAAGAGAAAGAAACGTCAAATTTTTCATGTATATCTACAATATGTTCCCTATGGTAATTGGGTCCATGAATTATGGTCAACAAACAATACGAGCTGCAAGGTACATTGGTCAAAGTTTCATAATTACCTTATCCCACACAAATCGTTTACCTGTAACTATTCAATATCCTTATGAAAAATCGATCACATCAGAGCGTTTCCGGGGTCGAATCCACTTTGAATTTGATAAATGTATTGCTTGTGAAGTATGTGTTCGTGTATGCCCGATAGATCTACCCGTTGTTGATTGGAGATTTGAAAGAGATATTAAAAAGAAACAATTACTTAATTATAGTATAGATTTCGGGGTTTGTATATTTTGTGGTAACTGTGTCGAGTATTGTCCAACAAATTGTTTATCAATGACTGAAGAATATGAACTTTCTACTTATGATCGTCACGAATTGAATTATAATCAAATTGCTTTGGGTCGATTACCAATCTCAATAATTGGAGATTACACAATTCAAACAGTTATGAATTCGACTCAAATAAAAATAGACAAAGATAAACCCTTTGATTCAAGAACAATTACCGATTACTAAGATTTTGTTTTGATATAAAGGATCCAAGCTTTTTATTTTGGGTAGTCAGTAACTACAAATAAAAACTAATGATTGTTGAGAATCACTCTTTGATTTAAACTAAAAATATATTTTTAGTGATGATTTCAAAATAGCAAATTTCAACTACTTTTTTCTTTTTTTTCTTTCGGATAAATATAAATAAAGTAAGGTTGGCCCGATAATTTTATCTATATCTACATTAATCCATATTCAAATTCAATTCAATTATAAATGTATCATATACATTATTATATACAAGAAAACAAAAATAGGGTAACCCCTTTTCCTTTCCTGGACCATTTATTTAGTAAAGTTAAAGTAAGGTCATGAAATAGTTAAAGTTATTTATTTTGTATTTTATACATAATGGGTTTACCTGGACCAATACATGATATTCTTGTTGTATTTCTGGGGTCAATTCTTGTATTAGGGGGTCTGGGGGTAGTATTATTTACCAATCCAATTTATTCTGCCTTTTCATTGGGATTGGTTCTTGTTTGTATATCCTTATTCTATATTTCATCGAACTCCTATTTTGTAGCTGCCGCACAGCTCCTTATTTATGTGGGAGCCATAAATATCTTGATCATATTTGCTGTAATGTTCATGAATGGTTCAGGATATTCCAATAATTCCTATTTTTGGACCATTGGAGATGGGGTCACTTTGATGGTTTGTACAACTATTCTTTTTTCACTAATTACTACTATCCCAGATACGTCATGGTACGGAATTATTTGGACTGCAAGGTCAAACCAGATTATGGAACAGGACCTAATAAATAACGTTCAACAAATTGGGATTCATTTATCAACAGATTTTTATCTTCCGTTTGAACTCATTTCAATAATTCTTTTAGTTTCCTTGATAGGTGCAATTACTATGGCTCGACAATAAGCAATAAAAATACTTAACTTATAATGATTTAATGATTCCCAATTCTTAGAATTATAACTAAATTCTAAATAAATAAATAGAAATTTTTAGTTAAATCTATCTACCGTCAATATCTTCTTTTGTTGTGTAATTGTTCTATTCTAATCAATTGAATCGGTTGAATTGTTATTCATATTGAAATGAATCGAGATTGATAAGGAGTTAGTCAATGATGTTTGAGCATGTCCTTTTCTTGAGTGTTTATTTATTTTCTATAGGTATCTATGGATTGATCACAAGTCGAAACATGGTTAGAGCGCTTATGTGTCTTGAGCTTATACTAAATTCGGTTAATATCAATCTTGTAACATTTTCTGATATATTTGATAGTCGCCAATTAAAAGGAGACATTTTCTCAATCTTTGTTATAGCCATTGCAGCTGCTGAAGCAGCTATTGGACTTGCTATTGTTTCGTCGATCCATCGTAACAGAAAATCAACTCGTATTAATCAATCGAATTTGTTGAATAATTAGTGATAATCATCATAGATAATTTAAATAAAGACACATAAAAATATTTAATAGAATTGAAATACTATTTTTTATTGAATTGTATTTTTATATTTATATTGAAATAATGATGACCAATTTGTTGGCCAATTAATTTTAATTCGCATGTGTAACTCGTATCATCATAATTGTTGAAACGAAAATCAAAGTGTCTTGACCTTTTCTCATAAACAGATTGATTTAAGAAATATATTGATTGTTTTTAATAAACCACTGTTTCGTCTGGTGTCTACAATATTACAATATATAATATATGATTCATTTACTACTAATTTGATTTGACCAGATCGAAAATCTTTTATGTTCAAAACTGTAATTTATAGATCCAATGTCACATTCAGTAAAAATTTATGATACATGTATAGGGTGTACTCAATGTGTACGAGCTTGCCCCACAGATGTATTGGAAATGATACCTTGGGACGGATGTAAAGCCAAGCAAATAGCTTCCGCGCCAAGAACCGAGGACTGTGTAGGTTGTAAGAGATGTGAATCTGCCTGCCCAACAGATTTTTTGAGTGTCCGTGTTTATTTAGGGCCTGAAACAACTCGCAGCATGGCTCTATCTTATTGATACGTTACAAAAAACTCCACTTGAATCATTTGTGATTCCTCTTTACCGACAAAAGCCCGTGCTCGACAAAATATATTATTTTGAGGACGGGCTTCTCTGGTCAAAATGTATCTTGTCTTTATCACGAGTTATTTTCCTTGGTTAACAATACTTGTTGTTTTACCGATATTCGCGGGTTCCTCAATTTTCTTATTCCCTCATAGAGGGAATAAGATGTTTCGGTGGTATACTATATGTATATGCTTATTAGAACTCCTTCTAACGACTTATGCATTCTGTTATCATTTCCAATTGGATGATCCATTAATGCAATTGAAGGAAGATTCTAAATGGATAGATGTTTTTGATTTCCACTGGAGACTAGGAATCGATGGGCTTTCCATAGGACCCATTTTACTGACAGGATTTATCACTACTTTAGCAACTTTAGCAGCTTGGCCAATTACTCGAAATTCGCGGTTGTTCTATTTCCTGATGCTAGCAATGTACAGCGGTCAAATAGGATTATTTTCCTCTCGAGACTTTTTACTTTTTTTCATCATGTGGGAGTTAGAATTAATTCCTGTTTACTTACTTTTATCCATGTGGGGGGGAAAGAAACGTCTCTACTCGGCTACAAAGTTTATTTTGTACACTGCAGGGGGTTCCATTTTTTTCTTAATAGGAGTTCTAGGTATGGGTTTATATGGTTCCAATGAACCAACATTAGATTTTGAAAGATTAATTAATCAATCATATCCTGTGGCATTGGAAATAATATTCTATTTTGGCTTCCTTATTGCTTATGCTGTCAAATTGCCGATTATACCCCTACATACATGGTTACCTGATACCCATGGAGAAGCACATTACAGTACATGTATGCTTTTAGCTGGAATCCTATTAAAAATGGGCGCATATGGATTGATTCGGATCAATATGGAATTACTACCCCACGCTCATTCTATATTTTCTCCTTGGTTGGTGATAATAGGAACAATGCAAATAATCTATGCAGCTTCAACTTCTCTTGGTCAACGTAATTTAAAAAAGAGAATAGCCTATTCCTCTGTATCTCACATGGGTTTCACAATTATAGGAATTGGTTCTATAACCGACATGGGACTCAATGGAGCTATTTTACAAATGCTCTCTCATGGATTTATTGGTGCTGCACTTTTTTTCTTGGCGGGAACGAGTTGTGATAGAACACGTCTTGTTTATCTCGAAGAAATGGGAGGGATATCTATCCCAATGCCAAAAACATTTACCATGTTCAGTAGCTTCTCGATGGCTTCTCTTGCATTGCCAGGAATGAGTGGTTTTGTTGCGGAATTTTTAGTATTTTTTGGACTAATTACTAGTACAAAATATCTTTTAATGTCAAAAATGCTAATTACTTTTGTAATGGCAATTGGAATGATATTAACTCCTATTTATTTATTATCTATGTTACGTCAGATGTTTTATGGATACAAGTTATTTAATATTCCAAACTCTAATTTTTGGGATTCTGGACTACGAGAACTATTTCTTTCAATCTGTATCTTTCTACCCGTAATAAGTATTGGTATTTATCCCGATTTTGTTCTCTCGTTATCAGTTGACAAGGTACACGCTATCTTATCCAATTATTATCATAGATAGTGTTTCATTAATGAAACGGAAGGAAAGTCTTATAATTCTTTGAATTTAATATTTTGAAAATCGTTTGCTGTACTGTATAATGAAAAAAGAAATAAAATGAATAAGAATTGTAATTAGATACATCTCGAGTTTTTGAGAACCATTTTAATTTGAATGATTCCTTGATTCAAACGGTTCTCAAAAACTCATAAAAACAAACTTTCGTTATATATGGGATGATGCTTTTATCTTATGTATTCTTCATGTAGTTTATTCAATTAGATGTTTATGTGAATGAACCATAACTATGTAGACCTATTCCTAATAGATTGATCCCAAAATAGCATATCCAAATTATAATAAATCCTATAGAAGCTACAAGTGCCGAATTCGTACCTTTCCAATTTATATTTGTTCTAGTATGTAAATAAATCGCGAATATGGTCCAAGTAATAAATGCCCAAGTTTCCTTGGGGTCCCAATTCCAATAGGATCCCCATGCCTCATTAGCCCATACTGCTCCACAAAGAATACCTATGGTTAAAAAGGTAAACCCTAGACTAATGACACGATAACTCCAATAATCCAAACGCTCAGTTAATTGATATTTGTAATAATTTTGAAATGAAGGAAAAGAAGTGTTTTTAAAAACACTTCTTTTTTCATTCAAATATTCAATCTCACCAAAGAAAAATGACTTAATTAATAAATTATTGCTTTTACAAAAAATTTTGATGTTTTTTCGAAATGTAATGACTAGAAGAGCGACTGATAATAATGATCCGCATAAAAGAGCTGCATAGCTCAATAACATCATACTTACGTGCATCATTAACCACTGAGATTGTAGAGCAGGTACTAATATTGTGGATTGATGCATTTCAGTTGAAAGACCCGACATGGCAAAGCCTTGAGTAAAAATGGTACTTGGTGCAATTATTGTGCTTAAATCGTTTTTAAGGTTACGTATCTTGGGAATCATATGAATAATGAAGAAACTACACGAAAGGAAGATTAATGACTCGTATAAATTACTTAATGGAAAATGTCCCGAAGAAATCCAACGAGAAATTAATAATCCTGTTATAGAGAAAAAGGTAGCTATCATCCCTTTTTCTGATGAATCACGTAATCCTACAATTTTGTGGACTAATAAGGTCATCAAATGAATCATAATCACAATTGAAATGATCGAAAAAGAGATATGAGTTAATATATGTTCTAAAGTCACAAATATCATAAAAGGGGTCCCATTACAGAATTGGAAATCGCGAATTGAATACATTTTAGGATCTATTGTATCTCTTTTAGAAGATGCCGCCACTCGGACTCGAACCGAGATGCTTTAGCACTGCTTCCTAAGAGCAGCGTGTCTACCGATTTCACCACGGCGGCTTACTTGAAATAATAATAGTCAATTCATGTTGAATCGTCGAGATTCAAGGATTCAATATAGTTTAGGAAACATTAATTAGAATCAATGAATAAAGACTGGTTTGTGGTTTAAATATTTGAATCTTCAATAAAATATCTACCTAGGTAGTATCGTCGTGGGTTTTTTAACAATCAACTTTCATGTACTAGAAACTAAGTTTTCTCCAAACAGTTGGAACTCCATAGTTTTTTCTCGGTTGAGGTATAAAACTAAGAATTGTCTTTTTTTCTCAATTTTTTTATGATTTGTTTTTCATTTATCCGATTTCATGGATTCAAATGAAAAAGATTGAGTTTTTTTTTTTCAATGAACAAAATCAAATAACTAGGATTTCATATCTATCACAATTTCATCATTAAATACAAATAATTTGTTATTTTTCTAATGATTTCGATACCTTAGTATATTTAAATTAAAGTATTAATATTCTTTATTGCGCATATAATTTATAATACCATTTACAAAACCAATTAAGTTTTGGGATAGGCATATAACAAAAGAGTTTCAATCTCTATCACAATTGTACTTTTCAATTGTGAAAAGTACAATTGTGATAGGGAAAAAAATAATACTTAGAACCCAATATACAAAAAACTCTTATTCTATATATCACAGCAATGAGTTCTAAGTATTATTGAGAAATTTAATACAGAAAAATACATTAGTTAACATTAATCTTACAAAATTTGGGGTTCTTTAGGCTATATCAATTGAGATTATTCTAAGACTTTATTATTTGTTTGTCGCACAAAAAAACTTTTTGAATGCCCGGTGGAAACCGATTTCGCTAAAGAAAAAGTTTTTACTGCAACTAAATATCCTTTTTTCTTCCAAATATTTCTACGAATACGTTTTTTTGACATAGAAGTACGTTTTTTTGGAACTGCCAT